TTAAACTTTTAAGTAAATAAAAAAATATAAACATATATTTTAAAATATATAGAAAATTTAAATTAAATAATTTTAAAATTTTTATGTCAAATTTACGTATTTTTTGTCATTTTTTGCATTTTTTTGTAAAAAAAAAAAATGATTTTTTTGACATTTTTTTGTAATTTTAGTGATTTTTTATTTGAAATGTCAAACTATTAGTCATATTTATAAAAAAAAATAATTTTAAATTTAGAAATCTATATAAAAATTTAATATATTAAAATAATAGATAAAATTATATATCTTATAATTTAATTATTATAAAATATTTAATAATGTTAGAATTTAATTAGAATAATTATAATTTAAATTAAATATATTAATATATAAATCATTAAAGGAAAAGGAGGTCTATAAATTAATACCATTGATTAATATATCTTACTCAGATATAATGTGGAAATACTTATTAGGAAAAAAAAAAAAAAGAAATCATTTATAATTTATGTTGAAAATAGTAGGATAGAATTATTATATTAATAATTAATAAATTTTTTAATATATAATTCTACTTATTATGAATAATTAATTATTATTTAATAATAAATTATTTATATATATATATACAATAACATTTAATCAGTTAAACAATAAATCTTTATATTAATATAATATATATATTTAATTATTAAATAATATAATTTTTATTGAAAAAAAAAAAAAAAAAAAATAATAATAATAATTAGGTTTCTTTAAATAAAAAAATATATTTAATTATAATTTTATAGAATCATTTAAATTATTTTTATAAATTATTATTTAATAGAGTTATAGTAATTGTGTTTATTTTTAAAAATTTTATAAAAAGTTTAAGTTTAAACCTTAATATTTATATACTTATAATTTAAATTTAATTATTATTTAAAATTATAAAAATTATTTGAAGCCGGTTTTGTAGTATTATTTGGGGCATAATATGTAATCAGAACCGGTTTTGCCGGGGATAGTGTGCGGTTTGCCGGGGATAGTGTGCGGTAGTATTATTTGTATGCGGAGCTAGCTTTGCCGGGATAGTGTGCGGTAGTATTATTTGTATGCGGAGCTAGCTTTGCCGGGAAAGTGTGCGGTAGTATTATTTGTATGCGGAGCTAGCTTTGCCGGGGATAGTGTGCGGTAGTATTATTTGTATGCGGAGCTAGCTTTGCCGGGGATAGTGTGCGGTAGTATTATTTGTATGCGGAGCTAGCTTTGCCGGGATAGTGTGCGGTAGTATTATTTGTATGCGGAGCTAGCTTTGCCGGGGATAGTGTGCGGGCTGGTTTTGTAAGAAAAATAATTTATGTATGAAAATTAAATTAATATTTTTATAAAAGTATAAATATTGTGTTTAATTTTATTTATTAATTTTAAAGTTTAAATTTAACTTTAAATTTAAAAAATTAATTTTTATTATATGTGAGATTTTAATAAAGAAAAGTTTGCAGTTTTTAATTTTATTAATTAAAGAAATTTAGAATTAGAAAAATATTTATTATTAACAAAATTTGTGCCAGCAGTTGCGGTTATACAAATAATAAAATTTAATTTTATTAATATTAATTAATTGTTTATTTTAAATTAAAAATAAAAATTTATTAAGTAAAATTTTATATTTTTGTTTTAATTTAATTATTTATATGAAGTTAAGAATTTTATACCATTAAACTAGGATTAGATACCCTATTATTTTAAATGTATTTATAAATATTAAATTATTAATAGTTAAGTTCTTTAAAATTTAAAATTTTGGCGGTATTTTAATCTTTTCAGAGGAACCTGTTTTGTAAATGATAGTCCACGAGTTTATTTACTTTTAATATTAATTTGTATATCGTTGTAGTTAAATATTTTTTAAAAATTTTAATATTTATAATTTTTTATTAAAAAATTTATCAAATCAAGGTGCAGTTTATTTAATAGTAAAAATGGGTTACAATAAATTTATTTTTGGATATTAATTTTTAAATTTAGTTTAATTTGGATTTGAAAGTAATTTTAATTAAATAATTAATTTGATTTAAGCTCTAAAATATGTACATATCGCCCGTCGCTTTCATTATTTGAAATAAGTCGTAACAAAGTAGATTTACTGGAAAGTAAATCTAGATTCAAATTATAGCTTAGTAAAAGTATTTTATTTACATTAAAAAGTAAATTGTTTGAATCAATTTAATTTGAATTTAATTATTTATTTAATTTTTTAGTTTAAATTTATTTTTAAAAAATATTTTAATTTTTAGTATTAATTAGAAAAAATTTATTTTATTATAGTGAAAATTATTGTGAAAGAATATTTATAAATATATAAAAGAAAAATTATTTTTTTGTACCTTGTGTATCAGGGCTTATTTAATATATTTAATTAATTTATTAGTCTCGAATTTAAAAGATTTAAAAATTTATTGATTTTTATTGTTAAATAAATATTTTTAATAAATTTTTTGAAATTAAACGTTATTCGTTTTTAAATATATCTAGTTTTTTAAGAAATAAATTTAATTTATTTATTTATTATATATATATATATATATATATATAGATGTTATGAATAATTAATATTTTTAGGGATTATCTTAAAAATTAATTGTTATTAAAAGTGTTTTTATTTTAAAAAATTAGAATTAAAAATTTTTATATTTTGAAGTATGTTATTATTTATTATTAGTAATATTATTTATATTTTTTATAAATTATTTATTAAAATATAATTTTAAATTTTTAAAAATTAGTAATAATGATAAGATTAGTATAATAAAAAGTTTATAATAATTTTATTTTAAAATAATTTAAAGGAATTCGGCAAATTATATTTTCGCCTGTTTATTAAAAACATGTCTTTTTGTTTAAAATTTAAAGTCTGGCCTGCCCACTGAAATTTTTAAATGGCCGCAGTATTTTGACTGTGCTAAGGTAGCATAATCATTAGTTTTTTTATTGAAAACTGGAATGAAAGGTTGGACGAAAAAAAATCTGTCTTTATTTTAATTTATAGAATTTTATTTTTAAGTTAAAAAGCTTAAATTTTATTAAAAGACGAGAAGACCCTATAGAGTTTAATAAATTTATATTTATTTATTATTTTTAGAATTTATATTAATATTTATAATTTTATTTTATTGGGGTGATAGAAAAATTTATTTAACTTTTTTTTAATTAATATATTAATTAATAGATTTTTGATCCAAAAATTTTGATTATAAGATTAAATTACCTTAGGGATAACAGCGTAATTTTATTTGAGAGTTCAAATCGAAAATAAAGATTGCGACCTCGATGTTGGATTAAAATTTATATTTGGTGTAGAAGCTAAACTATTAGGTCTGTTCGACCTTTAAAATTTTACATGATCTGAGTTTAAACCGGTTTAAGCCAGGTTGGTTTCTATCTTTAATTAACATTTATATTTTAGTACGAAAGGACCAAATATAAAAATAATTATTTTTTTTTATTTGATAAAAATTACTATTTTGGCAGATTAGTGCATTAAATTTAGAATTTAAAAATATAATTTATATTATAAATAGTACTTGTTTTTAAAAGATTATTTATTAATAATATTTTCAAGTTTAATTTTAATTTTGTGTGTTTTGGTTAGTGTTGCATTTTTAACTTTATTTGAACGTAAAGTTTTGGGATATATCCAAATTCGTAAAGGTCCTAATAAATCGGGATTTATTGGATTAATTCAGCCTTTTAGGGATGCAATTAAATTATTTAGAAAGGAACAAAATTATCCTTTTATATCTAATTTTAATTTATTTTATTTATCTCCTATTATAAATTTATTTTTGGCTTTATTTTTATGAATATGTATTCCTGTGATTACTGTATTAGTAAGTTTTAATTTATCATTATTATTTTTTTTAGCTGTTTCAAGTTTAAGGGTTTATACAGTAATATTAGCTGGATGATCTTCTAATTCTGTGTATTCTTTATTAGGTAGGTTACGTTCAGTTGCTCAAAGTATTTCTTATGAAATTAGTTTAGTTTTAATTTTAATATCTTATTTATTTTTAATTTTAAGATTAAATATGTTAGATTTTTTAAAATATCAAGAATATATTTGATTTATTTATTTATTATTTCCTTTATGTTTAATGTGATTAGTTTCAAGATTAGCAGAAACCAATCGGACTCCCTTTGATTTTGCAGAAGCTGAATCAGAGTTAGTTTCAGGATTTAATATTGAGTATAGGAGAGGTGGTTTTGCAATAATTTTTTTATCTGAATATAGAAATATTTTATTTATAAGTTTATTATCTTGTTTATTATTTTTGGGAGCTAATTTAGTTTCTTTCTTTTTTTTTTTTAAGCTAGTTTTTATTAGGTTTTTTTGACTTTGGGTTCGCGGGACGCTTCCTCGGTATCGTTATGATAAATTAATATATTTAGCATGAAAAAGATATTTACCTATTGTTTTAAATTATCTTTTATTTTTTTGTTCAATAAAAGTTTATTTATTTATTCTATTTATTTAGTTAATTATTTTTAGTACAAGTTAATAGAAAATTAATTCTTTTTTATATTTTCAAAATATATACTTATACAAGTTCATTAACTATTTAAATAAAATATTATCTCAAAATTTATTTAAAATTGGATAAGTAATATAATATGAAAAATAAATTACAGTGAAAATTTGACCTGTTATAATATATGGTCTTTCTACTGGTCGAGCTCCGATTCATGTCAATAAAATTATAATAATAAATATTCTTCAAAATATAATTTTATTTAGGGGATAAAATTGATTTCTTAAATATTTTTTATTTTTAAATAAAGGTATGATATATAAAATTCCAATAGATAAAATTAAAGCTATTACTCCTCCTAATTTGTTAGGAATTGAACGTAAAATTGCATACGCAAATAAAAAATATCATTCTGGCTGGATATGAACAGGTGTAACTAATGGATTGGCAGGAATAAAATTATCTGGGTCTCTTAATATATATGGATTTCTAAGAGTAATAAAAGTTAATAAAAATATTAGAATTAATCCCCCTATAATATCTTTATATGTAAAATAAGGATGGAATGGAATTTTATCAATATTTTTTGTTGAGCCCAAAGGATTATTAGATCCTGTTTGATGTAAATAAAGTAAATGAATAATTATAAGAGCAAATAAAATAAATGGAAGAATAAAATGAAAAGTAAAAAATCGAGTTAAAGTTGCATTATCAATAGCAAATCCCCCTCAAATTCATTGTACTAGTATTGTTCCTAAGTATGGGATTGCTGAAATTAAATTTGTAATTACAGTAGCCCCTCAAAAAGATATTTGTCCTCAAGGTAAAACATATCCAAGAAAGGCAGTAGCTATAGTTAAAAAAAAAATAGTTACTCCAATTATTCAAGTTTCTGTTATATGATATGATCTATAATATATTCCCCGTCCAATATGTATATATAGGCAAATAAAAAATATTGAGGCACCATTTGCATGTAAAGTACGAATTAATCAGCCATAATTTACATCTCGACAAATGTGAGAAATTCTATTGAAGGCTAATTCAATATTAGGACAGTAGTGTATGGCTAAAAATAATCCTGTTAAAATTTGAATTATTAAGCAAATTCCTAAAAGAGATCCAAAATTTCATATTGCTGAAATATTTGACGGTGAAGGTAAAATAATCAGAGCATTATTTATAATTTTAAATAAAGGATTTTTTTTTCGAATGGGTGTTAACATTAAAATTTTTGTCGTAAAGGGCCATAAGTTAATTTAGAAATTTTTACTACTGCAATTAGAGTAATAAATAAATAGATAATTATTAATAATATTAATATTAAATTAGGAAAATTATAATATTTTATTAATGATATATAATTAATATTAACTGTTTGTTTTATATTTATATAAAACATATCTATTGTAATTATGTATAATAATATTATAATAATTATAATCATTATTATTATTATAAGTATAAAATTTAATTTGAATTTTTCATTTGAAGCAATTCTTGTTATATAAATAAATAAAATTAATATTCCACCGACTATAATTAAAAATAAAATATATGAATATCAAAAATTTGTATTTATTTTACCAGTTAGTATAGCAGTTAAAATTGTTTGTAATATTAAAATTATTCCACAAGATAAAGGATGTGAAAGTATAATAAAAATTATAGAATAAAATATTATTAAAATTATTAGAATATCAGATATTAGTTTATATAAAATTTTAATTTTGGAGATTAAAGATAATTTTTTATTATATCTGAAGTTTTAAAAGTTGTACTTAATGTTGATTTACAAGACCAATATTTTTATTTAAATTATTAAAACTTAATGTTAATATATTTATTATTATTGTTTATATATATTTCAGGTATTATTAGATTTGTATTTAATCGTAAGCATTTATTATTAATATTATTAAGATTAGAATTTATTGTAATTAGATTATATTTAAATATTTATATATATTTGGGTTTAATAAATTATGAATATTTTTTTTCGATAATTTATTTAACTATGAGAGTTTGTGAAGGAGTTTTAGGCCTTTCAATTTTAATTTTAATGGTACGGGCTTGTGGAAATGATTATGTAATTAGTTTTTCAAATTTATGATAAAATTTTTATTTAGTTTATTTATATTGATTCCTTTAATTTTATTGGGTAAGTTTTGATTGATACAATGATTTATATTTATTTTTACTTTTATATTTATAATTAATTATAGAAATTATCACTATTTTTGTATTTCTAGATTTATAGGTTTAGATATATTATCTTATAGTTTAATTTTATTGAGTTATTGGATTTGTAGCTTAATAATTATAGCAAGTACTAAATTATATAAAAATAATGATTATTATATTTTATTTATATTAGTTTTATTATTATTAATAATAAGATTATATATGACTTTTTCTTCTTTAAATATTTTTATTTTTTATTTATTTTTTGAAATTAGATTAATCCCAACTTTATTATTAATTATTGGATGAGGGTATCAACCTGAACGTTTAGAAGCAGGCATTTATTTATTATTTTATACTTTATTAATATCTTTACCTATAATAATTTTAATTTTTATATTAAGTGAAAAATTTAATGTATTAAATTTTTTATTTTTGAATTATATACAATTTAACTTAATTTTTATTTATTTATGTATTAATATAGTATTTTTTGTTAAAATTCCAATATTTTTTTTACATTTATGGCTTCCTAAAGCTCATGTTGAAGCTCCTGTTTCGGGGTCTATAATTTTAGCTGGAATTATATTAAAATTAGGGGGGTATGGTTTATTGCGATTTATATTGATATTTAAAGAATTTTTTTTAAATATTAATATATTTATTTTATGTTTATCATTAGTTGGGGGCAGGTTTATTTCATTAATTTGTATTCGACAAAGTGATATAAAATCTTTAATTGCTTATTCTTCTGTTTCACATATAAGAATAGTATTAGCTGGAATTATAGTAATAAATTTTTGAGGTTTATGGGGAAGATTATTAATAATATTTGCTCATGGTATTTGTTCTTCAGGTCTTTTTTGTTTAGTTAATATTTTATATGAACGAATTCATAGGCGAAGAATTTATTTAAATAAAGGCTTATTAAATATTATTCCTAATTTAAGTTTGTGGTGATTTTTATTAATTTCTTGCAATATAGCGTCTCCTTTTTCTTTAAATTTAATAAGAGAAATTATTTTAATTAATAGACTTGTTAGTTTTAGATTTTTAAATATATTTTTTTTATCTTTAATATCTTTTTTTAGGGCAGTTTATTCATTATTTTTATATTCTTATACTCAACATGGGCAATATTATTCTGGATTATATATTTTTAATAGGGGCTTAAATCGTGAATATTTATTATTATTATTACATTGATTACCTTTAAATTTTATTTTTTTAAAAATAGAATATTTTATTCAGTGAATTTATCTAAATAGTTTAATAAAAATAGTAGTTTGTGGTACTACAGTTATAGATATTTATTTTAGATTATTATTTATTATTATTTTTTATTTTTTTTAATTATTAGAATTTTATTATTATTTTTATCATGTTATTTCATAATTGTTAATGTTGTATATATTTTAGAATTATTTTTAATTAGATTAAATTCTTCAAATTTTATATTTGTAATTTTATTAGATTGAATATCATTAATATTTATAAGATTTGTATTATTTATTTCTTCTATAGTTATTTTTTATAGAGAAGAATATATAAGTGGTGATTTATTTAAAGATCGATTTATTTTATTAGTTGTAATATTTGTTTTTTCTATAATAATATTAATTATTAGTCCTAATTTAATTTCAATTTTATTAGGATGAGATGGTTTGGGATTTATTTCTTATTGTTTAGTTATTTATTATCAAAATGTAAAAAGATTTAATGCAGGAATATTAACTGCTTTAACGAATCGAATTGGGGATGTTGCATTAATTATATCAATTGCTTGAATAATAAATTTTGGTAGGTGAAATTTTATTTTTTATTTAGATATTATAAAAAATGATTGAATAATAGAATTAATTAGTTATTTAGTTGTTTTAGCAGCAATAACAAAAAGAGCTCAAATCCCGTTTTCTTCTTGACTTCCCGCTGCGATGGCTGCTCCCACACCGGTTTCTTCTTTGGTTCATTCTTCTACCTTAGTTACAGCTGGTGTTTATTTATTAATTCGATTTAATTTTGTATTTAGTCATACTTTAATATTTATTTTATTATTTTTATCTTTAATGACAATATTTATATCTGGATTAGGGGCTAATTTTGAATTTGATTTAAAGAAAATTATTGCTTTATCAACTTTAAGTCAATTAGGTATGATAATAAGAATTTTGGCTTTAGGAGAGTATAATTTAGCATTTTTTCATCTTTTAATTCATGCTTTATTTAAAGCTTTATTATTTATATGTAGAGGTAATATTATTCATAATATATTTAATTATCAAGATATTCGGTATATAGGTGGATTGACCCATCAGCTTCCTTTAACAAGTACTTATTTTAATATTTGTAATTTATCTTTATGTGGATTACCATTTATATCTGGATTTTACTCAAAAGATTTGATTGTCGAATTTATATCTTTAAATTATTTAAATATTTATGTATATATTATTTTTTTTATTTCTATTGGATTAACTGTATCTTATAGATTTCGATTAACTTATTATTCTTTAACAGGTACATTTAATTTTTTATCTTTAAATGTTATTGAAGAATCATGTTTAATTATATTAAAAGGTATAAGAGGTCTAATTTTATTTGTAGTATTTAGAGGAAGTCTATTTTCTTGAATAATGTTTTCAGTTCCTTATTTTATTTGTTTATCTTTTTGAATAAAAATTTTAACTTTAATTATTATTATAATTGGCATATGATTAGGATATGAAATATCTAAATTTAAATTAAATTATAGATCTTTAAGTTTAAATAATTTAATATTTACTATATTTTTTAGTTTAATATGAAATATACCATTTTTATCTACTTTAGGAGTAAATTTTTATCCTATTTATTTAGGTTCTTTATATACAAAGATTTTTGACCAAGGATGATTTGAATATTATGGTGGATTAAATTTAGTTAATTTGTTGAAAAAAAGTATATTTATTCAATATTTATCTATAAATCATTTAAAAATTTATTTATTATTAATAATTTTTTGATTGGTTTTTTTATTATTTAATATTTACTTAAATAGCTTATATTAAAGTTTTACATTGAAGATGTAAAGAAAAATTTTATATTTTTTAAGTATTTATAAGAAATTATCTAATTTTATAATGAAAATATAATGTTTTAATTAAACTATATAAATAAAGATAAAAACAATTTATTGCTTTAGAATTAAGTTAGAAGCTTATTCTTTAATTATCTTTAATTGGAAGAAAATTTCAATTTTATCATTAACAGTGATATACCTCTATTTGGTTTCAATTAAATAAGGATAAAAATCAAATTTTTAGGTCGAAACTAAATGCAATATTTTGCTTCTTATTTAAGATAAATTGTTTATTTCAATATTTTTTAATTGCAAATTAAATGTTAATTTAACTATTATCCTAATTTATTCAATTTAAAGCTCCCTGGTTTCACTCATGGTAAATTCCTAATAATAAAATAAAAATAAAAAAGATAATAATAATTGAATAATTTATAATATTAGAATAATTAATAATTTTAATTAATGGTAAAAGTAATGTAATTTCTACATCAAAAATTAAGAAAATAATTGCAATTAAAAAAAAATGTAAAGAAAAAGGTAATCGTGAGGATCTAATTGGATCAAAACCACATTCAAAGGGGCTTCTTTTTTCATAATTATAAAAGGATTTTTTAGAAATTAAATTTAATATAATAGTTATTAATATTAAAATAATACTAATTATAAGTGATATGTTAATTAAGATTTTAATTATTTATACTAAATATTTAGATTTTTTGATTGGAAGTCAATTATAATTTTTTATATTATATAAATATCTACCTCATCAATAAATAGAAATATATAAAAATAATCATACAACATCTACAAAATGTCAATATCAAGCAGCTGCTTCTAGACCAAAGTGATGGGTTGGTGAAAAATGATTTATATAATGACGAATCGTACAAATTAATAAAAATGTGGTTCCAATTATTACATGAAGGCCATGGAATCCTGTAGCTATAAAAAAAGATGATCCATAAATTGAGTCTGAAATAGTAAAAGGTGATTCTAAATATTCATATCCTTGGAGAATTGTAAAATAAATTCCTAATAGTACAGTTAAAATTAAACTTTGAAGTCCTTGTGAGTAATTATTTTCTATGATTCTATGATGAGCTCATGTAACAGTAAGTCCTGATGTTAATAAAATAATAGTATTTAATAATGGAATTTCTGTAGGGTTAAATCTATTAATTCCTTTAGGAGGTCAAAGTATTCCAATTTCAATACTTGGAGCTAAGGATCTGTGGAAAAATCCTCAAAAAAAAGATAAAAAAAATAAAATTTCAGAAGTAATAAATAAAATTATCCCTCATCGTATGCCTTTAGTTACTAATATGGTATGAATTCCTTGAAATGTTCTTTCTCGTGTAATATCTCGTCATCATTGATATATAACTAAGATTATAATTAAAAATCTTAATAATAATAAATTATTTTTATATAAATGAAATCATTTAATTAATCCTATTATGGTAGTTAAAGCTCTAAAAGCTCCTAGTAATGGCCAGGGTCTTACATCTACGAGATGAAATGGGTGGTTTTTATGTATTGACATTAATTTACTTCTCTAGAATATAAAGTTCTCAGAATAGCAAATACATAAGATTGAATTAAGGAAACAGCTGTTTCTAAAATAATTAATAATAGTTGAATAATTAATAATAAATTGATTATATAAAATGATATTATTGGGCCAGTATTTCCTAATAATGTTATTAATAAATGACCGGCAATTATATTAGCAGATAATCGAATTGCCAAGGTTCCAGGTCGAATTACATTTCTAATAGTTTCAATACATACTATAAAAGCTATTAAAACTGGAGGAGTACCCTGGGGCACTAAATGGGCTAATATATGAATAGTATTATTAATTCACCCATATAATATAAAAGTTAATCATAAAGGTAAAGCTAATCTTAAGGTTAATACTATATGACTAGTTCTAGTAAAAATATATGGGATTAATCCTAAAAAATTATTAAATATAATTATTGTAAATAAAATAATAAAACTTAGTGTTCTCCCCATTATTTTTGGATTATTAATTAATACTTTAAATTCTTCATGTAATTTATATGTAATTTTAAATCAAAAAATTGTTAAACGAGATGGTACTAATCAAAATATAGGGGGGATTAAAATTAATCCGATTAATGTTCTTAATCAATTTAAAGATAGGTTAAAATTTGATGATGGATCAAAAGAAGAAAATAAATTTATTATCATAATCAATTATAATTTATTTTTTTCTTTTTATTTTTAGAAGATTGAATTTTATAACTAAAATTGAAATAATTTAAGCTATAAAATAAATAGAAAATTACTAGAAAAAATAATAATAATATTAATCAATTTAATGGCATTATTTGTGGAATAAAAAATTATTTTAATCAATAATTTTAGTTTGACAAACTAATGTTATATTTTAACTAAATTTTTCATTAGAATTATTCGTTACTATAATATAAAATGATTTAAAATTCCATTGCTTACTTTAAGCTATCTAATGATAATTTAGTTATTTTAATAATTCATTGTGAAAAAAAATTTGGAGTAATTCTTTCTAAAACAATTGGTATAAATCTATGATTTGCTCCGCAAATTTCTGAGCATTGTCCATAATATAATCCTGTTTGATTCAATAAAAACCTAATTTGATTTAATCGTCCTGGAGTAGCGTCAATTTTTACCCCTAAAGAGGGGATTGTTCATGAGTGAATTACATCTGCGGCTGTTACTAATATTCGAATATTTGATTCAAATGGTACAATTAATCGATTATCTACTTCTAATAATCGAAAATTAAATAAATTTATTTCAGTAGAAGGAATTATATAAGAATCAAATTCAATTTTTTTAAAATCTGAATATTCGTATGATCAATATCATTGATGCCCAATTGTTTTAATAGTTAAAATTGGGTTATTTACTTCATCTAAAATATAAATTAATCGTAAAGAAGGAATAGCAATAAAAATTAAAATAATTGTTGGTAAAATAGTTCAAATAATCTCAATTATTTGGCCTTCAAGGAGAAATCGATGCAAAAATTTATTAAAAAATAAAGATATTATTAATTGTCCTACTAATACTGTAATAATAACTAAAATTATTAATGTATGATCATGAAAATAATTTAATTGTTCCATTAATGGGGAGGTTCTATCTTGTAGTATAAAATTTTTTCAAGTTGAAATTTCTAAAAAAAGCTTAAACTTTATATTTGGAGCTTAAATCCAATGCACTAGTCTGCCACATTAGAAATTGACAGATAATATAGGAAGCTCAGAGTATCTATGTTCAGCAGGAGGGTTTGATTGTAATCATTCAATAGAGGATGTCATTCTTAATGATCTTAATCTTTTTCGTTGTATAGTTAAAGATTCTCAAAAAATAAATAATAAAAAAATTACTCTAATTAAGGAAATTAAAGATCCAATAGATGAAACAATATTTCATAGAGTAAATACATCAGGATAATCAGAATAACGACGGGGTATTCCCATTAAACCAAGAAAATGTTGTGGGAAAAATGTTAAATTTACTCCTAAAAATATAATAAAAAATTGAATTTTTAAATAAAAATTATTTAATGTTAGTCCAGTAAATAATGGAAATCATTGAATAATTCCGGCTATAATTGCAAAAACAGCTCCTATAGAAAGAACATAATGAAAATGAGCAACCACATAATAAGTATCATGTAAGATAATATCAATTGATGAATTAGCTAAAATTACCCCAGTCAAACCTCCTACTGTAAATAAAAAAATAAAACCTAAAGTTCATAAAGTAACAGGTCTATAGGTAATTTGAGTTCCATGTAATGTTGCTAATCATCTAAATACTTTAATTCCAGTGGGAACAGCAATGATTATTGTTGCAGATGTAAAATAAGCTCGTGTATCTACATCCATTCCTACTGTAAATATATGATGGGCTCAAACAATAAATCCTAAAAATCCAATTGCTATTATTGCATAAATTATTCCCAAAGTTCCGAAGGCTTCTTTTTTTCTACTTTCTTGTCTAACAATATGAGAAATTATTCCAAATCCGGGTAAAATTAAAATATAAACTTCTGGATGTCCAAAAAATCAAAATAAATGTTGATAAAGAATAGGGTCACCCCCACCGGATGGGTCAAAAAATGAGGTATTTAAATTTCGATCAGTTAATAGTATTGTGATTGCTCCGGCTAAAACTGGTAAAGATAGTAGCAATAAAATAGCTGTAATTACAACAGCTCATACAAATAATGGTATTCGATCAAAAGATATTCCTATAGGTCGTATATTAATTACAGTTGTAATAAAATTAATTGCCCCTAAAATAGAGGAAATTCCAGCTAAATGTAAGCTAAAAATTGCCAAATCAATTGAGGCTCCTTCATGGGCGATATTTGAAGATAATGGGGGGTAAACGGTTCACCCAGTTCCTGCACCATTTTCAACAATTCTTCTTATAATTAATAAAAATAATCTAGGGGGTAAAAGTCAAAATCTTATATTGTTTATTCGAGGGAAAGCTATATCAGGAGCCCCAATTATTAAAGGAACTAATCAATTTCCGAATCCTCCAATTATAAGTGGTATAACTATGAAAAAAATTATTACAAATGCATGAGCTGTTACAATAACATTATAAATTTGATCATTTCCAATTAATGATCCAGGTCTCCCTAATTCAACTCGAATTAAAATCCTTATTGAAGTTCCAATTATTCCTGCTCAAGCTCCAAAAATAAAATACAAGGTTCCAATATCTTTGTGGTTAGTTGAAAATAATCACTTATTCGGTGAAATGGCCGAGATTAAGCAATAAATTGTAAATTTATTTACGAATAAATTAAATTCTTTCACCAGGCCTTATATTCAATTATGATTTTAAATTGCAAATTTAAAGGTAAATTTAAAATTTTAAGGCTTAGATATAATCTATTTTTAGCTTTGAAGGCTAGAAGTTTAGCTTAACTTAAATCCTTAAAGGATTGTTAAGACTAAGGTACAAAAAAATAATCTTAGTAAAGAAATTGAGTTTAATAATATTAAATAAAATAAATTAATTTTTTCAATTTTAATTAAAATTTCTGATATGTAAATAGTAAAAGTAGAAAAGGTCACTCGTAGATAAAAATATAGGGCAATTAAAGTGGATAGAATTAAAATAAATCTTAAAGTATAAAAATTATTTTCAATTAATCTATTAATTACTATTCATTTTGGTAAAAAACCTAAAAATGGGGGCAGTCCCGCTAATGATAGAAAATTACAAATATAAAATATTTTAATTATTTTATTTAAATTAATTGTTATTATTAATTGATTTAAATAAAAAATATTAAAAAAATATAAAATTATAATAATATTTAAAGTAATCAAACTATAAATAATAAAGTATATTAATCAAAAATTTTTTAAAAATAGTATACTTGATAATATTCATGCAATATGATTAATTGAAGAATAAGCCAAGATTTTTCGTATTCTGATTTGGTTTAATCCTAAAATTCTTCCAATAACAGCTGAAGTAATAATAATTCAAGATATAAAAATAGTTATTTTTAAATTATACATAATTAAAATTATTGGGGCTAATTTTTGTCATGTTAATAAAATTAAACTATTTATTCAATTTAATCCTTCAATTACTTCAGGAAATCAGGAGTGAAGAGGGGCCGCTCCTATTTTCATTAATAAGGCAGAATTTAAAATTATTATATATCTATAATTAAGATTATTGGGGAAATAATCAGTAAAATTTAAAGATAGCATAATTGTAAATAGAATTATAGTAGATGCAAAGGCTTGAGTAATAAAATATTTAAGTGATGCTTCAGCGGGAAAATTATTATTATGGGATTTTATTAATGGGATAATTCTTAATAGATTAATTTCTAGCCCGATTCATATGGATAATCAATTATAGGCAGAGATAGAAATTAAAGTCCCTAAAACTAAAAAATTAAAAAATATAATTTTATATAATTTAAAAATTAAAAAGAAAAGATTATTCTTTATAGTTGGGGTATGAACCCAATAGCTTATATTAGCTTATCTTTTTATATTTTAATATAAGTTGTATGTTAGTTTTTGATACTAAACGAGATAGTTAAATTCTGTCAAATATATGAAGGTGTTAATACACATGATTAATCCTATCAAAATTATCCTTTTATTTCAGGCACTTCATA